AATATATATAGATATCATTGATTAGTAGGAATTTATCATTGATTAGTAGTAATTTATTAGTAGGAGGCGAACTTTATGAAAACAGAAGTATACGCTTTAGGTCAACATATATCTATGTCTGCTCACAAAGCGCGAAGAGTAATTGATCAAATTCGTGGGCGTTCCTACGAAGAAACACTTATGATATTAGAACTCATGCCTTATCGAGCATGTTATCCCATTTTCAAATTAGTTTATTCTGCAGCAGCAAATGCTAGTTTCAATATGGGTTCGAATGAAGCAAATTTAGTCATTAGTAAAGCCGAAGTAAATGAAGGTAGTATCGTGAAGAGATTAAAACCTCGAGCTCGAGGGCGTAGTTTTGCCATACAAAAACCTACCTGCCATATAACTATTGTAATGAAAGATATATCCTTAGGTGGATATATAGATACCGACTCTATTAAGTGGTCACAAAAACCAAAATGGAAAAAAAAGGATAGAACTATGTCGTATTATGATATGTATAGTAATAGTAATGGGGGAACATGGGACAAAAAATAAATCCAATTGGTTTCAGACTTGGTACAACCCAAGGTCATCATTCCCTTTGGTTCGCACAACCAAAAAATTATTCTGAGGGTCTGCAAGAAGATCAAAAAATAAGAAATTATATCAAGAATTATGTACAAAAAAATATGAAAACATCCTCTGGCGTTGAGGGAATTGCGCGTATAGAGATTCAAAAAAGAATCGATCTGATCCAAATCATAATCTATATGGGATTTCCAAAAATATTAATTGAAAGTCGACCCCGAGGAATCGAAGAATTACAGATGAATTTACAAAAAGAATTTAATTCTGTAAATAGAAAACTTAACATTGCTATCACACGAATTGAAAAGCCTTACGGAAACCCTAATATTCTTGCAGAATTTATAGCCGGCCAATTAAAAAATAGAGTTTCTTTTCGCAAAGCAATGAAAAAGGCTATAGAATTAACTGAACAAGCAGATACAAAAGGAATTCAAGTGCAAATTGCAGGACGTATCGACGGAAAAGAAATTGCGCGTGTTGAATGGATCAGAGAGGGTAGGGTTCCACTACAAACCATTCGAGCTAAAATTGATTATTGTTCCTATACAGTTCGAACTATCTATGGGGTATTAGGCATCAAAATTTGGATATTTATAGACGGGGAATAATAAAATAAACCTTTATTTCCCTTTGCATTCTATCCGGCGATGGAACAAAAAGAGAAATTTATTTCTTATTTTTATTTTCTCTTCAATAAAAAAATGAACAAACAATTATAATTCTATAGGGTTTAATAAAAATTAAATTAATCTTTTGATAAAATTGCTATGCTTAGTGTGTGACTCGTTGGTTTTTTGAGGGTTAGTAACCAGCCCCATAGTATAAACAAATAACTATAGAAGTAATAACCAACTCATCCCTTCGTATTATCTGGATCCAAAGAACCAGTCAAGATATGATATATTGTTCATATTGTTGTAGCAACTGAAATACTTTTTCATTAAAAAATCTGCTTCTAAGTTGTCAATAGAAATAAAAAAGAAAGGGTATGGATAAATGGAAGGATGAAAGAAAGAAAGAAAAAGAATATGGATGATATAAAATTCCAATATGTAAGGTCTATGAGTCATCTCATAAAAAATCTGTGTAATAAAGCATCAATAAGGATTCATCATTAAAAGGATCTGCTCATCGAACAAAAAATAAAGAGCTTCGAGCCAATAAAGACTAAGAATATTGACTCAAGAACTAATAGCTCCATTGTAGAATTCAGACCTAACCATTAAGTAAGAAGGGATGGGAACGATGGAACCTGTGAATTCAAAAGATTCTAGTGAAAATGAATTCGAACGATTCATTGATCGGGATGGCGGAACCGACCAGAAACCAATTAATCTATTCGGAAAAGTTATGAACTTAATGATAGAACTGAAATAGAAATTGAAAGAGTAAATATTCGCCCGCGAAAACTTTATTTTCTTGGATTGCTAAATTTAGGGTCAATCCAATACGATAAAGAGTAAAACACAAGAAAGATTCCTTTTAACATTCTAAATCTAAAATAGATAAATATAAGAAAAAAAAGTTATTTAATATATTTAGTTATCTATTATCTATACTATATATACAAACAAGATATAAAAATTAATAATAGATTTGATCTAGATTAAATGAAATCCATGAGTCAGCAGATTACTTATTAAATACATGTATATCTTAATTCAAATTATATCTTAATTGAATTCTAAATCTTTAATTTGAATTTATTTTTATTCGCGAGGAGCTGGATGAGAAGAAACTCTCACGTCCAGTTCTGTAGTAGAGATGGAATTCAAAACAAACCATCAACTATAACCCCAAAAGAACCAGATTCCGTAAACAACATAGAGGAAGAATGAAGGGAATATCTTATCGAGGTAATACTATTTGTTTTGGTAAATACGCTCTTCAGGCACTTGAACCCGCTTGGATCACATCTAGGCAAATAGAAGCAGGTCGACGAGCAATGACACGAAATGCACGTCGCGGTGGAAAAATATGGGTTCGTATATTTCCAGATAAACCAGTTACAGTAAGACCCGCAGAAACACGTATGGGTTCAGGTAAAGGCTCTCCCGAATATTGGGTAGCTGTTGTTAAGCCTGGTCGAATTCTTTATGAAATGGGTGGAGTAACAGAAAATATAGCCCGAAGGGCTATTTCAATAGCAGCGTCCAAAATGCCTATACGAGCTCAATTTATAATTTCGGGCTAAAAAAGAAATAGGCCCTAATTAAAAATAGCGGATGCAGGTTTCTTTTTTTGGACAAATAATATTTCTTTTTTTTCTTTGACCTTTGTATTGTAAAAACGGATAAAAAAAAAAAAAATGATATGATTCAACCTCAGACCCATTTGAATGTAGCAGATAACAGCGGGGCTCGAGAATTGATGTGTATTCGAATCATAGGAGCTAGTAATCGTCGATATGCTCGTATTGGTGACGTTATTGTTGCTGTGATCAAAGACGCAGTTCCAAACATGCCTCTACAAAGATCAGAAGTGGTCAGAGCTGTAATTGTACGTACTTGTAAAGAACTTAAACGTGACAACGGTATAATAATACGATATGATGACAATGCTGCAGTTGTGATTGATCAAGAAGGAAATCCAAAAGGAACTCGAGTTTTTGGTGCGATTGCCCGAGAATTGAGACAGTTCAATTTTACTAAAATAGTTTCATTAGCTCCCGAGGTATTATAAAATGAGACCACGATATGGTTATAGTAGGGTATTTAAAAGAAATAGATTAAGATTCATTTAGTAGATTTTGTCTCACGTATATACCTTTTAAAATTAATATTCATAAACAAATACGTAAAAAAAAAAAAAAAGAAAAACATGTTGATTATATCCAAATTTGGAGGCACCAATAATTTTAATTAATCATGGGTAGTGATACTATTGCTGACATAATAACCTCTATACGAAATGCCGATATGTATAGAAAAAGCGTGGTTCGAGTAGCATCTACTAATATCAGCGAAAGTATTGTGAAAATACTTTTACGAGAGGGTTTTATCGAAAACGTGAGAAAACATCGAGAAAACAACAAATATTTTTTGGTTTTAACCCTACGACATAGAAGGAATAGGAAAAGCACTTATAGAAATCTTTTAAATTTAAAACGGATCAGTCGGCCGGGTCTACGAATCTATTCTAACTATCAAAGAATTCCTAGAATTTTAGGTGGGATGGGTGTTGTAATTCTTTCTACATCTCGGGGTATAATGACAGACCGAGAGGCTCGACTAGAAAGAATAGGCGGAGAAATTTTGTGTTATATATGGTAATCTTTCTAATATCCGAATTGAATATGAAACTTCTTATTTGCGAAAAAGAAAAGAGAAGTGCTGGGTTGTCTAATAGGGTTCTTCCTCCACTAGTTAATACTTCAAGGGGGTTTTGCCTGGAATGAAAGAACAAAAATGGATTCATGAAGGTTTAATTACTGAATCGCTTCCCAACGGTATGTTCCGGGTTCGTTTAGATAATGAAGATATGATTCTAGGTCATGTTTCAGGAAAGATCCGACGTAGTTTTATACGGATACTGCCAGGCGATAGAGTCAAAATTGAAGTAAGTCGGTATGATTCAACCAGAGGTCGTATAATTTATCGACTCCGCAACAAAGATTCGAAAGATTAGGTGTTTCCCTATTTATTTCACCATTCAAAATTGAAAATTTCAAGAAACTTATTTTCTTCCAAGAAGTAGATTCAAAATTAAAGTAAGGAGTGGCAAATATGAAAATAAGAGCTTCCGTTCGTAAAATTTGTGAAAAGTGTCGACTAATACGTCGTAGGGGACGAATTATAGTAATTTGTTCGAACCCAAGACATAAACAAAGACAAGGATAATAAGGCTCATTAAAGACCTGATATACAAATAGGGGATCTGTTTTGACATGAAATGGATATATCCATATATCTCTGACTCAAATTTATGAGATGATAAAATATGGCAAAAGCTATACCGAAAAAGGGTTCACGTGGACGTATTGGTTCACGTAAGAGTACACGTAAAATACCAAAGGGGGTTATTCATATTCAAGCAAGTTTCAATAATACCATTGTGACTGTTACAGATGTACGGGGGCGAGTGGTTTCTTGGTCCTCTGCCGGTACTTGTGGCTTCCGAGGTACAAGAAGAGGGACACCATTTGCTGCTCAAACCGCAGCGGCAAATGCTATTCGTGCAGTAGTAGATCAAGGTATGCAACGAGCAGAAGTCATGATTAAAGGTCCCGGTCTCGGAAGAGACGCAGCATTACGAGCTATTCGCAGAAGTGGTATACTATTAACTTTCGTACGGGATGTAACTCCTATGCCACATAATGGCTGTAGACCCCCGAAAAAAAGACGTGTATAGAAAAAAAAATGGAAGATATTTCAATAGCAAGAGAAACAAGAGAAATAAATGATTCAATGATCTGATCAAAAAAT